AAATAGTAAATAATAGTAGGGACTTCTCTTATATCATGCGGAAGGATATCATCTCATAATTATCTATGGCTGTTTATGTCTCTAGCACGACCACCTGATGAAATGTGGAGGAAAGTAGGACAAATGGCCGATACTACTGGAAGGATTCCTCTTTGGATAATAGGTACTGTAACTGGTATTCTTGTGATTGGTTTAATCGGTATTTTCTTTTATGGTTCATATTCTGGATTAGGTTCATCCCTTTAATAATCGGGTGAACTTAATTGTAGACATGATATGAAAGCGTAAGAACTCAACGGAATCCCCCTCGAATAAGACAAAGAAAGAGGGGGTAGGTCCCGTTGAGCTCTTATCTTAATAATCATAATATTTTATTCATATAAATGATCAAAAAAAATGGATCCATTTTTTTTGATGTTTCCATTTCACTTTTTTATGATGTTTTTATTTTTAGAAAATTAACTTCATTACTTGATTCAGAACATCTGTTCCTCGATAGTATCCTTCGATACTTTCAAAATTGAAAAAAAAAAAAAAAAAAAATTCTTTACTTTATAAGTTTATTAAAGAAGTTCTATTTACTCAATAAATTTTTCTATATTTTTTGTTTGTCCACTACTACTACTTATTTATTTTATGTAATAAATTTATGTAATAAATTATGTAATAAATTTATGTAATAAATCGAAAAAAAGGTTATGATAAACCTAAAAAAAAAGGGGGAAACTATGAATAGGAATCTTTGACGAACGGGATCAAGAATCATTATTATCATTATTATTTCGACACAAGAAAGGGAATTTTTCACAGACCTTTCTTGTGTCAAAAACTAAGAAGACCAATAATCCCTCTTAGAATCCTTTGCCAATAAAAATTTGGTTCTTTTTAGAACTCTTTTAGAACTCGCTGTTGATAAATACGCAGATCTAGAAATTCATTTCGGACAATTGAACCTTTTCAAACTGTTTCTTTTTAAGAACCAAAAAGATTTGTGCCAAAATAACAGATGCTAAGAAGAGCAAAAGGCCTTGTACACGTAATGGGTCTTGAAGTACTATTTCCGCATCCCCCTGACCAAATCCACCTACATTAGGATTACTTGTTAATGGTTGATCAAGTTTGATGGATTCACCCTCTGAAATAAGAAGTTCTGGTCCTGAAGGAATAATATCAACCACTTGACGCCCATCCAATGCATCCACTATGGTTATTTCGTATCCCCCTTTTTCTTTTCGTACGATTTTGCTTACTACACCCGCCACTGTAGCATTATAAACATTATTGTTACTCTTGCTCCCGTCGGGATAAATCTGACCCCTCCCTCTGTTCCCGCCTACGTATATCGGATATTTTAAGAAGTGAACATCTTTCTTAGTAGTGGGGTCCGGGGAAAGAATAGGAAAGGTGATTTCACTATATTTCTGCCCAGGAACAGGACCTATCACAAGAATATTTTTTTTCGTGGGACGATAGTTTTGAAAAGACAGATTGCCTATCTTTTCTTTAATCTCGGGCGAAATACGATCGGGAGGGGCTAATTCAAACCCCTCAGGTAAAATAAGAACAGCCCCTACATTCAAGGATCCCTTTTTACCATTAGCAAGAACTTGTTTCAGTTGCAGATCATAAGGAATTCGAACAACTGCTTCAAATACAGTATCTGGAAGTACCGCTTGTGGAACCTCGATATCCACGGGCTTGTTAGCTAAATGGCAATTGGCACATACAATACGGCCAGTGGCTTCTCGTGGATTTTCATAATTCTGCTGTGCAAAAATGGGATACGCATTTGAAATAGGCGTCTGAGTTATTATATATATCATGAGCGATACGGAAATGGATCGAGTAATCTCTTCCTTTATACAAGAAAAGGCATTTCTAGTTTGCATGGTCTAATCATTGATCCCAAAAATTTCTACAATAAAATTAGATAAGTCACTAGTATAGTTCCTTATCTATGATTCTGCTATTTACTGAAATATTGAAGGAATCCCCTGGATAGGTAGAAAGAATAATTACAATTTTGACTGCTTATGTACAAAGCAACAAACATGATAATTTAATAAGTTGATTATTTTTCAGTCATTCATTGAATGATAAATCACTACAAGTGACGGAGATACACGATTTAAATAACGAAAGATCAAATATTTTAAAATTGTATCTAAAATGACTGGAAAAGTAGAAACAAGACCGGATATAATTTGATCATTATGAGCAAATCCAAAATCTTTGTATACCAAGCCAATCATTAGTTCCCAACCATGGGGCGAATGGAATCCTATACATAAATCAGTTAATAAAAGAATAGAAAAAGCTTTTATTGTGTCACTTAAATTATATAGGAATTCTTGAAGCCAAGAGTTAAGAATAAGAAGTTCTTCATTACCTAAAATAGAATAACCACTTAGAATACCGAAAGAAATTATATTTGTTGAGAAATGCAAAATCGTATGGATACGATCCTCATTGTGCATCTTGATCAATTGGATCGTTTCGTTGTAAATTCCGATGTTAAACTTTTGTAAATGTGTTTTCGGGTATTCCTTTATCATTTGGTCCAAGAGGGAGAGTTCCTCTAATTCTATGAATTTTTTTAGAATACTCTTTTCTTGAATATTATTCAAAAAAATTTCGAAGTGCCTAGTATTCCACCAATTAGTAACCCAAGATTCCAGACTTTTATTAAATGAGAGAGAGATCCACCAGGGCAAAATTACTATAGATGCAAGATAGAGAAGGGAAATGAATGCTTTCTTTTTTGCCATTTTTTCATCTGTGAATTTGAATTTTTAAATGAACTCACCTCATTCGTCGACTCTATATGATACTACTATTTCTATCAAGCATCAGTTCTATTCCATTACAAATAATCAAATCAAGCCCATGAATCTATTCCCTTTTTTATTTGTGATTCAGTACAGTGATTAGTCCTTTCCCCGAATTTAGAACGAATACAGAAAAAACAATATAGAATAAGAAAGAGTCCACTTCAAATTCGAATTTGAAGAAGAAATATAAAAAATTATTAATTATTATATCTATATTGTTTCAAAATATATCAATTTCTCAAATTCGAAGCAATTGTCGACTTTCGATAAATGCACGAAAGAGTCACTTCAAATAATGAATATTTTTTGGTTTTCGAAACGAAAGAACCCCCGATCTATCAAAAGATTCAAAATTTAGAAAAAAAAAAAAAAAAAAAAACATTTTTATGGACAAAAACTATTTCCTTTGATAATTGTTCGATGTACGTTTGCTTTTTGCTCAAATTAGCGTTCTGAATAAACTTTGATTAAATTATTGCTATGCTATATAAAAAAGCGAAAGGGAATTCTTGAGTTTTCGTTTTTCCCTTTTGCTAATGCTAAGAAAGCATTCATTCTTTAGTTCATTTCTTTTTTTTTTTTTTCAAAAAACTTCAATTGGTACACGTAAGAAATAGGCCAATTCAGCAGCTTTTTGCTCAATTTCTCGTAGAGTCAAATTCTCATCAGTACGAGTCAAGGGAATAGACCCCTGTCCTCGGATTTCCATATAAAGGGCACGACGAGAATAAATACCCTCTTTAACTTCTATTCTGATAGACTGAATGTCTTTCATAAGGAATCGGAGGAGGATGCGACGATTTTTTCCAGGAAATCCCCAACGAAAGATACATACTATTCCTTCTTTTATATCGAATCGATCATAACCACTACCTACATTCCACAAAATTGTGCACCACAAATAGGAGCTAATAAAAAGACCCGCAATTCCATAGAAAGACATCACAATCCCTTGTGGAAAAAAAATTATTTGCTGAGAGGGAAATAAAGATAGAAAATTCCTACCAAGATAACTAGAAGTTCCAACCAATAAAAACCCTAATGAACCTAAAAAAAGAATAAAGGCCCAACAGAAATTACTCGTTTTTCGAGATCCTGCTATAAGTTCTATCCATATCCGATCTGATCGCCAACTCATACTATATTAGATCTAGTTGTATTTTATTGGAATTGGGAAATAACCAAAATTTGACTTTCATTTTTTTGTTTCCAAAGTAAACCTCATCAACTAGCACTATTATGGTGTAAACCTTTAGGAATAATTCATCGAGTTGCTTAGATCTAAACTAAAATAATACCATCCTTTTCACTTTCCTATGATTTCTTAGAGATATCCACATAGATATATTGACTTTACATTTCAGAAATGAATTCCGATACCAATCTATTTTCAAATAGCTATAATTCATTTACTCATATATCATGTTTACACATGTATACGAGCTTATGCTCGGAGGAAGCCCCACGTTTATACCCGATTCGACTAAAATAGATATTTGTGCTATGATCCAAGTAAGCCTAAGTCTTGAAAAAAAAAAAAATAGATAAGATTTGACCCCATCATATTTAAAAAATCTTGTTTTTTTGAACATGAAGAGATAAAGAAACCATTGCAATTGCCGGAAATACTAAGCCTACTAAAGGCACAAAAATAGAGGGTAAGTTGCTGAGAGTTGTCATAGAATGAGTACCTCAATTTAAAATTTGTACCTGTTATTTATTGTTATATTGTTATAAAGATATCTTATACTTCATATATAATTATACTTAAGTGAGTATTGAGTATATACAATAATAAGGAATCTAAAAGAGTATAATATATAGATACTAAAATATATAAAGAGTAGATCAAATAGGGAGTATATATACTAATATACCTATATTATATTAAATAAAACCAAATAGAATAATAAATGTATTAATATTAAAATTAATATTAAATAAATCGAAATATAAAATATATAATATACTTAAGTAAGTATATAATAAATAGAAATCAAAAGTGTAAATAAGTGGTCTTATTCATCTTTCTATATGTTTCTACATGAACTATATGTATGAGAATCTACCTTTTTTTTTTTGATAGAATGATAGAAATTTCCTGATTACTAATCAACAATATTGATAAAAAAATAGATAAAAAAATATCCGCATGATTCTTTCTACAAT